AAAGAAAGGAAGAGAAAAAAGAGGATAACAAAAGAAAAGAACAAGCACGGATAGAGATAGCAGAAGCCTGGGATAGCATTCCATTTGCGCAAATAATAAGAGGTTCCATGTTAATAACCCAATCGATTCTTAGAAAATACCTTTTTTTACCTTTTTATATAACAGTAAAAAATATTGGACGTATCCTATTATTTCAATTTCCCGAATGGTCTGAAGATCTACAGGAATGGAATCGAGAAATGCATATTAAATGTACCTATAATGGTGTTCAATTATCAGAAACGGAATTTCCAAAAAATTGGTTGACAGATGGCATTCAGATAAAAATACTATTTCCTTTTCGTCTGAACCCTTGGCACAGAGCTAAACGACGATTTTCTGATAGATATTTAAAGAAAAAACAAAAAGAAGCTTTTTGTTTTTTAACAGTTTGGGGAAGGGAAACTAACCTCCCCTTTGGTTCTCCCAGAAAGGGATCTTCCTTTTTTGATTTTTTTGAGCCTGTTGTTAGGGAACTGGAAACAAAACTCGTAAAATGCAAAAGGGTATATTTTCTAGCTATAAAAGTTTTAAGGGAAAGAACAAAATTGTTTCTAACAATTCCAAAAGGAACAAAAAAATTATTTGTCGAAAATTTTTTAGTTCTAAAAAGAATACTAAAAGAACTTTCCAAAGTAAATCCAATTATATTATTGGGATTAAGAAAAGTATATGATCCGAATGAAAGTAAAAACGAAAAGGATTCTATAATCAGAAATCAGATAATTCACAAACCCTTTAGTCCAATTAAATCTCGACATTGGACAAATTCTTCACTGACAGAAAAAAAAAAGAAGAATATGGCTGATAGAACAAGCACAATAAGAAATCAAATAGAAAGAATTGCAAAAGCGAAAACAAAAATAACTCCGGAAATCCATATTAGTCCTAACAAAACAAGTTATAATATTAAGAGATTAGAATTTTCAAAAACGATTTTGAAAATATTAAAAAGACGAAACGGCCGATTAATCTCGAAATTAGATTCTTTTATAAAAATTTTAGTCGAAAAAATATACATAGAGATTTTTTTAGTTATTATTAATACTCCCCGACTCAATACACAACCTTTTATTGTTATTGAATCACAAAAAAAATTTAGGGATAAGTCCATTAATGAAACAAAGTACGAAAGAATTAATAAAAAAAATCACAATACAATTTACTTTATTTCGACTCTAAAAAAATCCATTGCTAATCTTAACAATAAAAAAAAACCACATATTTTTTGTGACTTACCTTATTTGTCCCAAGCGTATGTATTTTACAAATTATCACAAAATCAAGCTATTAACTTGTATAAATTAAGGTCTGTTTTTCATTACCCCGGAAGATATTTTGTTCTTAAGACTGAAATAAAGCATTCGTTCGAAAAACAACAACTAATTCATTCTGAATTAAGTCTTAAGAAACTTACGAGTTATGCAATGGATCAGTGGAAGGGGTGGTTAAAAGAGCATTATCAATATGATTTATCCCCAATTAGGTGGTCTAAATTAATATCAGCAAAATCGCAAAGTAAAGTTAATCAACATAGTATGGTTCAAAATAAAAATTACAAATCGAATTTATATATATATAAATCTAAAAAGTATCCATTAATTCATTCCAAAAAACAAAATCATTCCAAGGTATACTCATTGTTGATATTGAATAAAAAAGAGAATTTGCAAAAAAAGTCTAGATATGATTTTTTGTCATATAAATATATTAATTATAAGAATAGGGGAAACTCGTCGATTTATGAATCATCCTTTGAACGAAAGGTAAATAAGAACCCAGATTTTTTTTATAATTCTAACACACATAAACACAACCCCTTTGATATGGATATATTAGAAAATACTACTATCAAGCATTATCTAGGAAAGGGCGATATTATATATAGAAAAAAATATTATGATAGAAAATATTTGAATTGGAAAATTATCCATTTTTATCTTAGAAAAAAAGCGGATATTGAGACTTGGGTAAAGATCGATATCGCGGGTAATCAAAATACTAAAATTGGTAGTAAAAATTATCACTTATTTAATAAAAAGGTCCTTACATTTTTGAAAAATCCAAATCCAAAAAAAAATTCTCGAAGTCCAAAAAAACCTTTTTTGGATTGGATGGGAATGAATGAAGAACGTCCCATTTCGGGTTTGGAACTTTGGTTCTTTCCACAATTCGTACTACTTTATAATCTATATAAAACGAAACCATGGGTTATCCCAAGAAACGTATTTCTTTTCCATTTTAATCTAAACGAAAACATTGTTAGTGCAAATAAAAACATCGCTGGAAAAGAAAAAAGTGAATGCGTTATATCATCAAATAAAGACATAAAGAATAAAAATCAAAAAGAAAAAGAACCGACCGAAAGACGAGAAGATCTTAGATCAAATGCACAAAAAAATCAAAGGAATCTTGAACCCTTTCTTTCAAGAGAACAAGAAAAACGGATTGAAGAATATTATCCAGTATCAAAGATAACAAAAGGTAAAAAGAAAAAAAAATACAAAAGTAAGACAGAAGCAGAACTAGATTTCTTTCTGAAACGTTATTTCTTTTTTCAATTACGGTGGGGCGGTGTTTTAAATCAAATAATGATAAATAATATCAAACTATATTGTCTCGTGCTTAGATTGAAAAATCCAAAAAAAATTACTATATCTTCGATTCAAAGAAGAGAAATAAATTTGGATATAATGCTGATTCAGAAAAATTTGAGTCTTGCAGAATTGATCAAAAGGGGAGTATTGGTTATCGAACCAGTCCGTCTATCTGTAAAAAATGATGGTCAATTTCTTATGTATAAAACCTTAGGCATTTCATTGGTTCATACAAGTAAGCAGCAAACTAATCAAGCATACCCAGACGAAGGATATGTTGATAGGAATAATTTTGATTTACTTCTTCCTGAAACTATTTTATCGCCCAGACGCCGTAGGGAGTTAAGAATTCTAATTTGTTTCAATTCAAAGACTCAAAACAGGAATGTTGTTAATAGAACTTCAGTATTTTGCACCAAAAACAACTGTAGTCAATTGGTGAACAAAGAGAAAGATCTTGATAAAGATAAAAATGAATTAATTAACTTAAAGTTTTTTCTTTGGCCCAATTCTCGAATAGAAGATTTAGCTTGTCTAAATCGCTATTGGTTTGATACCAACAATGGCAGCCGTTTCAGTATTTTAAGGATACATATGTACCCGCGCCGCGGTTGAAAAGTCATTGATAGTCTATTTTTCATATAGATGCTCTATCCTAGAAAGTATATAAAAAGAAACAGATTCAGACATGACCTTCTTACATCCCATTCAAATATAGATACTAAAACCAATAACGTATCAATTAGACCTCAAAATCAAGTAACAGAATCTTATTCATTCTTAGGGCTAAGTTATACCTTTTCGGAATGGCTAAATGTAGCACATTTATATTATATATTCCTATCTGAATCAAATTTTAAACTCGATTGATTAATGTGAATTGATAAACGTAAGAATTCCTAAAGAAATTCACGCGTATCCTGCATAGTTAATAGCATTATTATTACTCATTGGGAAAATACATATTTGTAAGATGAGAAGGGGGAAATTTTTTATGCTAAAAAATACACTCATTTCTGAAGAAGAAAACAGGGGTTCTGTGGAATTTCAAGTATTCTGGTTTACCAAAAAGATCCAGAGACTTACTTCACATTTGGAACTGCACAAAAAAGACTATTTATCTCAGAGAGGTTTACGACAAATATTGGGAAAACGTCAACGACTGTTGGCCTATTTGGCAAAAAAAAATACAGTACATTATCAAGAATTAATTAGTCAGTTGAATATTCGAAAGATAAAAACTCCTTAATTCCAAAAGCCGCGGAATTTGAATTTCATTTTAATTTTTAGTATTTCGTTTATTTGTTTAAATTTTAAGTTTTGATTAATTTCTTTTAACTTTCAGCAATTCATGGAAGAATGAATCGGTAAAAAACTTATGAATATACCAACTACAAGAAAAGACCTAATGAGAGTCAATATGGGACCTCACCACCCATCAATGCATGGTGTTCTTCGACTCATCGTTACTCTAGATGGTGAAGATGTTATTGACTGTGAACCAATATTAGGTTATTTACACAGAGGGATGGAGAAAATTGCAGAAAATCGAACAATTATACAATATTTGCCCTACGTAACCCGCTGGGATTATTTAGCGACTATGTTCACAGAAGCAATAACTGTAAATGGGCCTGAACAATTAGGCAATATTCAAGTACCTAAAAGAGCTAGCTATATCCGAGTCATTATGTTGGAGTTGAGTCGGATAGCTTCACATTTGTTATGGCTTGGCCCCTTTATGGCAGATATTGGCGCACAGACCCCTTTCTTCTATATTTTTCGAGAAAGAGAGTTGATATATGACCTATTCGAAGCTGCTACTGGTATGCGAATGATGCATAATTTTTTTCGTATCGGAGGAGTAGCTGCTGATCTACCTCATGGATGGATGGATAAATGTTTGGATTTTTGCGATTACTTTTTAACAGGGGTTACTGAATATCAAAAGATTATTACGCGTAATCCTATTTTTTTAAAACGAGTTGAGGGCGTAGGAGTTGTTGTCGGGGAAGAAGCACTAAATTGGGGTTTATCGGGACCGATGTTACGAGCTTCCGGAATACAATGGGATCTTCGTAAAGTTGATCATTATGAGTGTTACTACGAATTCGATTGGGAAGTTCAATGGCAAAAAGAGGGCGACTCATTAGCTCGTTATTTAGTACGCATTGGCGAAATGACAGAATCCATAAAAATTATACAACAAGCTTTGGAAGGAATTCCAGGGGGACCATATGAAAATTTGGAAATCCGACGTTTTGATAGAGTAAAAGATCCCGAATGGAATGATTTTGAATATCGATTTATTAGTAAAAAACCTTCTCCAGCCTTTGAATTGTCCAAACAAGAACTTTATGTTAGAGTCGAAGCCCCAAAAGGTGAATTGGGAATTTTTTTAATAGGGGATCGGGGCATTTTTCCGTGGAGATGGAAAATTCGTCCGCCAGGGTTTATCAATTTGCAAATTCTTCCTCAGTTAGTTAAAAGAATGAAATTGGCTGATATTATGACAATACTAGGTAGTATAGATATTATTATGGGAGAAGTTGATCGTTAAAATGATAATGGATACAACTGAAATACAAGCTATTAATCCTTTTTCCAGATTGGAATCCTTAAAAGGGGTCTATGAGATCCTATGGATGCTTGTCGCTAGTTTTGGTCTTGTATTAGGAATTACAATAGGTGTACTCGTAATTGTTTGGTTAGAAAGAGAAATATCTGCAGGGATACAACAACGTATTGGACCTGAATACGCCGGTCCCTTAGGAATTCTTCAAGCTATAGCAGATGGTATAAAACTACTTTTCAAAGAGAATCTTCTTCCATCTAGAGGAGATACCCTTTTATTCAGTATCGGACCATCCATAGCAGTCATATCCATTTTAATAAGTTATTCAGTAATTCCGTTTGGCTATCGCCTTGTTCTATCCGATCTTACTATTGGCGTTTTTTTATGGATCGCCATTTCAAGTGTTGCTCCTATTGCACTTCTTATGTCAGGATATGGATCAAATAATAAATATTCCTTTTTGGGTGGTCTAAGGGCTGCTGCTCAATCAATTAGTTATGAAATACCATTAACTTTGTGTGTATTATCAATATCTCTACGTGTGATTCGCTAAGACAAAAAACTTCCTCTCTATTTTTTTTCTTAGGCTTAAGAAAAAGGTTAAATGTACATGTTTCATTTTTTTATTCATTATTTTGATTGATGGCTTAAAGCAGATAGTTATATGGGTAAAAGAAAACGGCTTAAAAATTTGCAGTCTAGTATAAGGGGTTAAGCCTCATTTTTTATGTACAAGACAAGAATTAATTAAACATAATCAGTATAGACTATTTACCCCAAGATTCATTAGTTAGTCATGATGACTTGAAGCGGGTTCAAAAGACCAACTCCGCGGAATTTTTATTTTATTATTTATTACGACAAGTCCATTAGTATAAGGGTAGGTTGAACAAAAATAAGTGGATGATTAGGAAGACCAAAATACACAAAGGGTTAGTAAAGAATTGATAATGTAGATTTGGTAAGTTATCCAAAGGGATATTTCTGTATATAAAAAGGAATTCAAGTGGGAATTTGGATTGGTAGAAAAATTCAAGAAGTATTCCCCACAATTCCGATCCAAAGTATGCTCCTATTCACTGATTAAGTAAATAACTATCACGAACGAGATAATCTTTTATTTTGGTTAAAGTCCCTTTTATGAGTTAGGAAGAAAGGAGAATTGGAACGGAATAAAAAAGAATAATTGAAAAAAGGGATCTTTTTTGATTATTTTTCTTATATATCTATTTTTATATACCTATTTTTTGAGTATATAAGTATATATATTCTAAATATTCTATTTTTTCTATTTTAGTTCGAAAGAGAAAACTCTTGTCATGAGTTATGAATTCGAATGTAAGATCTAATTCATTTTTTGTAAATTGAAAAAAAAAAATAGGTTAAACTATCTATGCACTATTGTTATCAAAATATTATTATTTATTATAAAAAAAGTCTTTTATTCAAGGATTACATTATTGATCAACAAAGAAAATTTTTATTTTTCTAATTTAAAAAAAGATAAGATCAATTCAGAAGCGCTTTCTTAATATTTAATTAAGTTAAATATTAATTAAAATTAATTAAATAAGTATATTAAGTCGAGCAAACAGAATTTCATTGGTATAATTCGCAACCGTAACCTTAAAATAAGTATCTTCCAAAAAATATCAAAATAACTAATAGCAAGATACCCTTACCTTAAATTTATTTGTGACCTATGAGGAGCCGTATGAGGTGAAAATCTCATGTACGGTTCTGTAAAAGCGATGAGAACATTGGTGTTATCGTCGACTATGATTATCTAACAGTCCAAGTACAGTTGATATAGTTGAAGCACAATCCAAATATGGTTTTTGGGGGTGGAATTTATGGCGTCAACCTATAGGGTTTAGCATTTTTCTAAGTTCTTCTCTAGCCGAGTGTGAGAGATTACCTTTTGATTTACCAGAAGCAGAAGAGGAATTAGTAGCAGGTTATCAAACAGAATATTCTGGTATCAAATTTGGTTTATTTTACGTTGCTTCGTATCTAAATCTACTAGTTTCTTCATTATTTGTAACAGTTCTTTACTTAGGAGGTTGGGATTTTTCTACCCCATACGAATTCGTTCCTAAGATTTTTGACATAAATAAAGCGGGTAAAGTCTTTGGACCAATAATTGGTATACTTATTACATTAGCTAAAACTTATTTGTTCTTGTTTATTCCTATTGCAACAAGATGGACTTTACCAAGGCTGCGAATGGACCAACTATTAAGTCTTGGATGGAAATTTCTTTTACCTATTTCTTTGGGTAATCTATTATTAACAACTTCATTCCAACTTCTGTCGATGTAAAATACTACACTATTCTGTATTCACGATTTGTCTCAAACAAGAGAAAGAAACAAGCATAAAATTTTTTTATTTTATTTATATACTCACGACATGTTTGCTATGGTAACTGAGTTCATAAATTATGGTCAACAAACAGTACGAGCTGCCAGGTACATTGGTCAAGGTTTCATGATTACCTTATCTCATGCGAATCGTTTACCTATAACTATTCAATATCCCTATGAAAAGCTGATCACACCTGAACGTTTCCGTGGCCGAATCAACTTTGAATTTGATAAATGCATTGCTTGTGAAGTATGTGTTCGTGTATGTCCTATAGATCTACCTGTTGTTGATTGGAAATTGGAAACTGATATTCGAAAGAAACGATTATTTAATTACAGTATTGATTTTGGAATCTGTATATTTTGTGGTAATTGTGTTGAGTATTGTCCAACAAATTGTTTATCAATGACTGAAGAATATGAACTTTCTGTTTATGATCGACACGAGTTGAATTACAATCAAATTTCGTTGGGTCGGTTACCGACATCAGTAAGTGATGATTACACAATTCGAACAATTTCGAATTTACCTAAAATAGAAAATGGATAAAACCCTCGATTTGATTAATTGATTCAAAAAAAAACTAAAAAATAAACAAGGTTCGGTTTGGATCTAAATCTAAAAGAATAACTTTTCTCAATCCAAACTTTTGATTAGTCATTTATAAGTTTCCTTTAATTTGGGTATAAAATCCGTTTTTTTCTATATTTATATTAGAGTAATGATTTTCGCAATACATATAGTTTTAAGGATAGTAAATGAAAGTACTCCAATAACACTATCTACAGCTACTTTCATTTCGTTTAGTTAAAAGAAGTTTCATAAAAAAATAGGAGTAATTTCTTTTTTCCTGCTCCGGTCAATAAAATCATGAAATATTTCAATTTATATATTTTTAGAAATGAATTTATCGGGACCAATACATGGTTTTCTTTTAGTCTTTCTAGGATCGGGTCTAATCTTAGGGGGTCAAGGAGTGGTATTACTGTCCAATCCAATTTATTCTGCCTTTTCGCTGGGATTCGTTCTTGTTTGTATATCCTTATTATATCTTTTATTGAACTCCTACTTTGTAGCTGTTGCGCAGTTACTCATTTACGTGGGAGCTATAAATGTTTTAATCATTTTTGCTGTGATGTTCATGAACGGTTCAGAATATTCCGAAGAGGCAAACCCTTGGAATATTGGGAATTCAATTACTTCGATAGTTTGTACAAGTTTTTTTATTTCACTAATTAGTACTATTTTAGATATGTCATGGGACGCTATTATTTGGACTACAAGATCAAATCAGATTTTAGAGCAAGATTTGATAACTAATAATCAACAAATTGGAGTTCATTTATCAACAGATTTTTTTCTTCCATTTGAACTTGTTTCAATAATTCTTTTAGTTGCTTTAATAGGTGCAATTGTTCTAGCTCGTCAATAGTAAAAAAGAAAAAATGCAAGTATCGATTACTTGTTATATATGATTCAATCAAGTCGATTGAATTGGTGTTTAGGTTGAACTGACTAAGATGGATAAGGAGTTGATTAATGATGCTAGAACATATACTTGTGTTGAGTGCCTATTTATTTTCTATTGGGACATATGGATTGATCACAAGTCGAAATATGGTTAGAGCTCTTATGTGTCTTGAACTTATATTAAATGCAGTTAATATCAATTTTGTAACATTTTCAGATTTTTTTGATAATCGTCAATTAAAAGGAGACATCTTAGCAATTTTTGTTATATCTATTGCAGCCGCTGAAGCAGCTATTGGACTGGCTATTGTTTCATTAATTTATCGTAACCGAAAATCAACTCGTATTAACCAATCGAATTTGTTGAATAATTAGTATTAGGGATATGAAGTCCAATAGTCAGAAAGGAATTAGAATTAGTATGTTTCTACATTGCTACATTAAGGTATGCTACATTAAGGTATGATAGCGGTTACAAAAATCTAAGAAATCAAAGTATCTTGGACCTTTCTCATAAATCAATCCAGAAAGAAGTAGATTGATTAGAAAAATTCTGATAACTTGTTGATTCGTCTGGTATCTAAATATAGGGTTTTTTATAAGCTGACTAGGTCGAAAATTTATGATATGATATTCAAAATATATATTCAATGTCACATTCAGTAAAGATTTATGATACGTGTATAGGCTGTACTCAATGTGTCCGAGCCTGCCCTACCGATGTATTAGAAATGATACTCTGGGATGGGTGTAAAGCTAAACAAATTGCTTCTGCTCCAAGAACGGAAGACTGCGTTGGTTGTAAAAGATGTGAATCCGCCTGTCCAACCGAGTTCTTAAGTGTTCGAGTTTACTTATCGCATGAAACAACCCGCAGTATGGGTCTAGCTTATTGATAGATACATTCAAGAAAATTTTACTTGAATCCATTTGATTTTTTTACCGGCAAACCCGTGCTCAAAATATTTTGAGCACGGGTTTGCCTGGTCCAAGCGTATCTTGTATTTACCATGAATTTTTTTACTTGGTTAACAACAATTGTAATTTTGCCAATATTTGGTGGTTCCTTAATCTTTTTTCTTCCCCATAGAGGAAATAAGGTTATTCGTCAGTATACTATATTTATATGTGTCCTCGAACTCCTTCTAACGACTTATGCATTCTGTTATCATTGCCAAATGGATAATCCATTAATCCAACTAGCAGAGGGTTATAACTGGATACATTTTTTTGATTTCCATTGGAGATTAGGAATAGACGGCTTTTCTATAGGACTTATTTTACTAACGGGATTTATCACTACCTTAGCGACTTTAGCAGCTTGGCCGGTTACTCGCGATTCTCGATTATTTCATTTCCTGATGTTAGCAATGTACAGTGGTCAAATAGGATCATTTTCTTCTCGGGACCTTTTGCTTTTTTTCATCATGTGGGAGTTAGAATTAATTCCTGTTTATATACTTCTGTCTATGTGGGGAGGAAAGAAGCGTCTGTACTCAGCTACAAAATTTATTTTGTACACGGCGGGAGGTTCTGTTTTTCTCTTAATAGCAGTTTTGGGTATCGCTTTATATGGTTCCAATGAACCAACATTAAATTTTGAAACGTCAGCGAATCAGTCGTATCCTGTAGCCTTGGAAATAATATTCTATATTGGATTTTTTATTGCTTTTGCTGTCAAATCGCCGATTATACCCCTACACACATGGTTACCAGATACCCACGGAGAAGCACATTACAGTACTTGTATGCTTCTGGCCGGAATCTTATTAAAAATGGGAGCGTATGGGTTAGTACGGATCAATATGGAATTCTTATCTCACGCCCATTCTCTGTTTTCGCCATTTTTAGTGATAGTAGGAACAATGCAAATAATTTATGCAGCTTCAACATCTCTTGGCCAACGGAATTTAAAAAAAAGAATCGCCTATTCTTCTGTATCTCATATGGGTTTCATAATTATAGGCATTGGGTCTATAAACGATATAGGACTCAATGGAGCTCTTTTACAAATAATATCGCATGGATTTATCGGTGCTGCACTTTTTTTCTTGGCGGGTACCACTTACGATAGACTACGCCTTGTTTACCTTGACCAAATGGGCGGAATAGCTATCCGAATGCCAAAAATATTCACAATGTTTAGTAGCTTTTCCGTGGCTTCCCTTGCATTACCGGGTATGGGTGGTTTTGTTGCGGAATTGATAGTATTTTTTGGAATAATTACCAGCCAAAAATTTCTTTTAATGCCAAAAATACTAATTACATTTGTAATGGCAATTGGAATGATATTAACTCCTATTTATTCATTATCTATGTCACGACAAATTTTCTATGGATACAAGTTCTTTAATATTCAAAACTGTTCTTTTTTTGATTCTGGACCGCGCGAGTTATTTCTTTCGATTTCTCTTTTTTTACCCATACTAGGTATTGGTATATATCCTGATTTCGTTTTTTCACTATCAGTTGACAAGGTCGAAGTTATTCTATCTAATTCTTTTTTATAAATAGTTTTCATAACTAAATCAAAAAAAAAGCCTATGCTATGATTTTTCAATCATTTATTCTGTCGTTAAAAGGGTCTAGAATGAAAAAAGAGAGCTTTTCTCGTCAATTTCTATTTTGAATTTTTAAGTTTAAGTAAAGTGAAAAAAAAAAAGAATTTGAATTCCATAGGGGCAATGGGCACGAACCGTGTGAATCAACTATAGTTAGTTGATTCACACGGTTAACATAAAATCTTTTATTATAACCGCATTCGTTTGGATTCGCAAGATTCTTTCTTGAATTCAGTTAAATGTTAATGTAAATGAACCATAACTATGCAGCCCTATTCCTAATAAATTGACCCCAAAATAGCAAATCCAAATTATAAGAAAGCCTATAAACGCTACAATTGCTGAGTTGGAACCTTGCGTATTTTTAGTTGTTCGGGTATGTAAATAAGTCGCAAATATGATCCAAGTAATAAATGCCCAAGTTTCTTTTGGGTCCCAATTCCAATAGGATCCCCACGCTTCGTTAGCCCACACTGCTCCCGAAAGAATACCTATGGTTAAAAGTATAAAACCTAGACTAATAACCCGAAAACTCCAACAATCCAATTGTTGAATCAATTGAGACCTGTAATAATTCTTAGTAGAAAAAAAAGAAGTATTTGGCAAAAGATTGGTTCTTTCATTCACATATTTGTATTTGATTTCACCAATGAAAAAATATTCATTTAAAAAAAAGAAAAAATTCAAAATTGTTCTGTTTTTTCTCAATGTAATAACTAGAAATGCTATTGACAATAATGATCCGCATAAGAGAGACGCATAGCCGAGTATCATCATAGTTACGTGCATTATTAACCACTCAGATTGAAGGGCGGGTACTAATATTGAAGATTGTCCTATTTCAGTTAAAAGACCCGAAGTAACAAGGACTTGAGTCAACAGAACACTTGAACCGGTTATTGTGCTTAAATAATTTTTTTTTTTTTTGAAAAAAGGACCTATCTGAATAAGAGAGAAACTCCACGAAAGAAAGAGTAATGATTCCGATAAATCGGTTAGTGGGAAATGTCCCGAATAAACCCAACGCGTAATTAATAATCCTGTTAGACAGAAAAAGGTAACTCTCATTCCCTTTTCGGATGAATCATCTAGTTGTACGATTTCATCTTCTAAAAAAAAACTTATCAGCCAAATTGTAATTCTGATTGAAACGATTGAAAAGGAAATATGAGTTAATATATGTTCGAAGGTCGCAAATATCATAAAAAATCTTAAAAAAGAAAAGAAGAATTTCTTAAATTGAAGTTGGGAGTTGAATTTATTATATGATCTCTTTTTTTTAGAAGGTGGCATGCCGCCACTCGGACTCGAACCGAGATGCTCTAGCACTGCTTCCTAAGAGCAGCGTGTCTACCAATTTCACCATAGCGGCTTGTCTTGTAAACTTATAATAGTCTATGACTAAAAAATCGTCGAGATTGAATAACTAAATGCAGTGTACTCTTTTTTTTTTTCAGAAAAGTTTTACATTGCTGAATACAAATAAAAATTCGTTCAAAGGATGATTTGCGGCTTCGTTATCTTAGTTTTTGGGTTTTCGTAGATTTTCGATTTAGTTCTTGGCACTAGAAACTTATACCGTCAATCAATAGATAAAATTCAAAAATGTACTTTATCAATAAACATAAATACAAGAGAAAAGAGATAAAAATTTGGCTTATTCTATATTGTAATTGTGCCAAATATGTCGATGGGGAAAAAGCCTCCCTATCTTGGAACTGAGACAGGGAGGGGTAAACTTTTTTATATTGTATTTATTAGTTTGTCATTAAAACAAGTATTAATAAAACAAGTATTACTATTTTTTTTGAATTCAAAAATCAAAAAATTCTTCTTTTTTTTTTAATAAAAGAATGAACTGAATTCCATTTCAGATTGATTAGTCCAACTCACTAGATAATGATAATATAATGGAATTTTAAAATTTTATTTATATTTATCTAATTTTCTATAAACTATAAAATAGAATTTTATAATTTTTTTATAAAAAAATTATAAAGGGAGTCAATTTTTGAGTGAATTCGGATTTTTCCAACCTTTTATTTTATTATTTAGTTGTTTGCTGTACAAAAAAACTTTTTGAATTCCCGGTAAAAATGGATGTCCCTAACGAAAAAGCTTTTAACACTGTCCAATATCCGCCCCTTTTCCAAATATTTTTACGAATACGCTTTTTTGATGTAGAAATACGCTTTTTTGGAACTGCCATTTACTTTTTGAAAAAGGATTCCTTATTGTTATAACTGGATGTGAAAGACATCTATTGTTCAAAAAAAAAACCAAATCTGTCTATATCTCGAAAACCTGTTATGTCATACAAATTGAATTAGTTAAGGTTAACCTCTTAAAAAAAAAAAAGAAAGAATCTAAAAGTAAAAGACCCTGCCATTTGGATTTTCGTTATTTATTTATTTTGATGTAATAAAACACCCCGCAAAAGGTTTAAGATAAGAAAGAACCTGTTTTTGCTTAATTTAATGAAACGAGTTTTGCTATTAAGTTATCAAAGCTGGAAAAAGAGTATATTGAATTTTCAAAATTCTGAATTTCTATCTTTCATATCATTTGACCAAATGTAAACCTGTGGTTTGAATATTTGAAGGATTTAGCAAAAATTCAGTAAATCTAAAAATGAATTCTATTTTAATTAGAAATTAATAAATTAGATATTAATTTTCTATTTATTTAATTATTATATTTATTTAATTATTTCTATTTATTTAATTATAAGTTAGTTTAAATTTTCACTTAGTCCATATCTTGACTTTTATTGATCCCTTTCAAAGAGACGAGATATGGTGAATCGGAAATATTAATTAAGAAATTAATAATTAAAAAACCTTTATGCAATATACATATCAATACGGGTGGAGCATACCTTTCATTCCACTTTTAATTCCTCTATTAATAGGGGCGGGACTTCTTCTTTTTCCAACGACAACAAAAAATCTTCGTCGTATGTGGTCTTTTCATAGTGTTTTCTTGTTAAGTATAGTCATGCTTTTTTCAATCAATCTATCTATTCAGCAAATAAATAGCAATTCTATCTATCAATACGTATGGTCTTGGATCATTATTAATGATTTTTCTTTAGAATTCGGATATTTGATCGATTCACTTACTTCTATTATGTCAGTATTAATCACTACTGTTGGAATTATAGTTCTTATTTATAGTGATAATTATATGGCTCATGATCAAGCATATTTGAGGTTTTTTGCTTATATGAGTTTTTTCAGTGCTTCCATGCTGGGATTGGTTACTAGTTCTAATTTGATACAAATTTATATTTTTTGGGAATTAGTTGGGGTGTGCTCTTATCTATTAATAGGATTTTGGTTTACACGACCTCTTGCAGCCAATGCTTGCCAAAAAGCTTTTGTAACTAATC